TAATCCAGTAATTACTGTTGGTTTGTTGAATTGCAATTAAACTCGGCCCAATCTTTTACTAAAAGGATTGAGCCGATCCTATTGTCTATATTTTGGATAGATATATTTTTATTTAGATATACAAGATCTTAAATACAAAAATAAAAGACTAAACACAACTCAAATTTTCTCCTGGGTCCATAATTAATCCTATGTATGGATCCTTAGGATTGGTGTATTCTTTTCTATCCTATATCCCACGGTTTCGGATCATGGATCGAGCCAAGCATCACAACTTCTTCTACCCATCCTGTATGTTGTCCTTTTCGTTCCGTGTTGGAATAGAAACTTATTGTATTAGTAGACGAGATTTTACGAAAAAGGTTCTTGATAGGAGAAAAATTTTTCAATTTTTTCAGTGCGAATTTTCCACAACATGGGGAAATCACTATTTATAATTGAAAATTGATATTTCTAATCCTTCAATATTCACTCATTATTCGTTAATAACCCTAGCGATTGTATCTAGTATGCGTATTCTGATAGGAAATAAAATATTCAATTGATTTTTCATCGAATGACTATTCATCTATTGTACTTTCATGTAAATAGAGGCAAGAAAGCTCTATGGAAAAATCATGGTTCAATTTGATCTTGTCTAGGGGGGAATTAGAATACAGATGTGGGCTAAGTAAATCAATGGATAGCCTTGGTCCTATTGAAAATACTAGTGTAAACGAAGACCCGGCTAGAAATGATACGGATAAAAACATTCATGGTTGTAGTGACAGCTCTAGTTATTACAGTAAGGTTGATTATTTAGTTGGCGTCAAAGACATTCGGAATTTCATTTCTGATGACACCTTTTTAATTAGGGATAGTAATCAGGATAGTTATTCCATATATTTTGATAGTGAAAATCAAATTTTTGAGATTGACAATGATCATTCTTTTTTGAGGGAACTAGAAAGTTTTTTTTATAATTATCGTAATTCTAGTTATATGAAGAATGGATCGAAAAATGACGATCCCCACTATGATTTTAACTTGTATGATACTAACTATAGTTGGAATAATCACATTAATAGTTGTATTGACTCTTATCTTCGTTCTCAAATCTGTATTGATAGTTACATTTTAAGTGGTAGTGACAATTACAATGATAGTTATATTTATAATTACATTTGTGATGAAGGTGGAAATAGTAGTGAAGGCAAGAATTTCAATATAAGAACTCGCGCAAATGGTAATGATTTAACTCTAAAAGAAAGTTCTAATGATCTCGATCTATACAAGCATTTGTGGGTTCAATGCGAAAATTGTTATGGATTAAATTATAAGAAATTGTTTAAGTCAAAAATGAATATTTGTGAACAATGTGGATATTATTTGAAAATGAGTAGTTCAGATAGAATCGAACTTTCGATTGATCCAGGTACTTGGGGTCCTATGGATGAAGACATGATCTCTCTGGATCCCATTGAATTTCAGTCTGAAGAAGAGCCTTATAAAGATCGTATTGATTCTTATCAAAGAAAGACAGGATTAACTGAGGCTATTCAAACAGGCACAGGTCAACTAAACGGTATTCCTATAGCAATCGGGGTTATGGATTTTCAGTTTATGGGGGGTAGTATGGGATCTGTAGTAGGCGAGAAAATCACCCGTTTGATCGAATATGCTACCAATAATTTTTTACCTCTTATTCTAGTGTGTGCTTCCGGAGGAGCACGCATGCAAGAAGGAAGTTTGAGCTTGATGCAAATGGCTAAAATATCTTCCGCTTTATATGATTATCAATCAAATAAAAAGTTATTTTATGTATCAATTCTTACATCTCCTACTACTGGTGGAGTGACCGCGAGTTTTGGTATGTTGGGGGATATCATTATTGCTGAACCCAATGCCTATATTGCATTTGCGGGTAAAAGAGTAATTGAGCAAACATTGAATAAAACAATACCTGAAGGTTCACAGGCGGCTGAATATTTATTCCATAAGGGTTTATTCGATCCAATCGTACCACGTAATCCTTTAAAAGGTGTTCTGAGTGAGTTAGTTCAGCTCCACGGTTTTTTCCTTTGAATCAAAATTCAATCAAGTAGAGTCTTAAGTTAAATTATTTTCTTTGTAGTGAAAAGGTAGTTAGTTAGTTTATCAGAATCAAAGTCAAAGCCCATTATGCGGGCTTTGACTTTGTGACATAAAATGGAATTGTCGAAAAACGAATTATGTAGATAATTATTATTATTATTTTTTTACCGATATTACTGATTACTAATGAGTAAACCTCTATCAACAAGATAAAAAGCGAATTTTTCCTTCTGTGAAATGAAATTCGAATTTGGCGAGACAAATAAAACGAATTTTATCTTCCTCTATTGCGTATGTATATATAATTCAAATATAGAAAAAATATAAATATAGAGTTTTGCATCTTTCTATATCTCCCGAGAATTCTATTTTGACTAAAAATCCCTGTTCTTGGATCGGATTCTAACGAATCGAATCTTTCGACAATTTGTAATAAACTCTTTCTTTATTAAATTCAAATTAGAAGACAAGAACAATAGACTAATAATAAGAAAAGTAAGAATAAAGTAAGATAATAAAGAAAGTGGATTATCTTATCATACACCTATTTTATTTGATTTAGAAAGATGGGCAAGTCCTTTTATTTAATTCTACATTCCTTGCACTTATTAGATATATATACTCGCTTAGATCTACTTAGTATTTAGATATACTTAGTATAATATACGAATTATAATATAATCATTATAAGATATATTTCTAACTAACAATATAACAATAACAGGTACAAATATTTAATTGAGGTACCCATTTTATGACAACTTTCAGCAGCTTTCCCTCTATTTTTGTGCCTTTAGTAGGCCTAGTATTTCCGGCAATTGCAATGGCTTCTTTATCTTTGTATGTTCAAAAAACTAAGATTTTTTAGATTCGATGGGGCCAAGGCCAAGACCAAATCTTATATATTTTTTTTTTTCAAAGACTTAGATGCCACGGATATCTATTTAGTAGAATATTGTATAACATCCGGCTTCCCCGAACATAAATGAAAAAGCTCCTCTTATGCATACGTAAACATGATATAGGGGTAAATGAATTATAGCAAGTGGATCGGTACCGAACGGATGTATGAAATTAAAGTCTATATATCTAGTAGATCTGTATAGGGGATCATATAAAGGGGATGATTTTAGATCTAAGAAATTTGATGAATTACTTCTAAAAGTTCATATCAAAACAGTACTAGTTGATGAGAGTTACTTCGGAAACAAAAAAAGTCAAATCGAATTTTTTTGGTTATTCTCTCAATTCCAATAAAATGCAACTGGATCTAGTATGTATGAGTTGGCGATCAGAATCTATATGGATAGAATTTATAGTGGGGTCTCGAAAAACAAGCAATTTCTGCTGGGCCTCTATCCTTTTTTTTGGTTCATTAGGGTTTTTATTAGTTGGAACTTCTAGTTATCTTGGTAGGAATTTGATATCTTTATTTCCGTCTCAGCAAATCATTTTTTTTCCACAAGGAATCGTGATGTCTTTCTATGGGATCGCAGGTCTCTTTATTAGTTCCTATTTGTGGTGCACGATTTTTTGGAATGTAGGTAGTGGTTATGATCGATTCGATAGAAAAGAGGGAATAGTATGTATTTTTCGTTGGGGTTTTCCTGGAAAAAATCGTCGCATCTTTCTACGATTCCTTATGAAAGATATTCAGTCCATCAGAATAGAAGTTAAAGAGGGTATTTATGCTCGTCGTGTCCTTTATATGGAAATCAGAGGCCAGGGGGCCGTTCCCTTGACTCGTACTGATGAGAATTTGACTCCACGAGAAATTGAGCAAAAAGCTGCGGAATTGGCCTATTTTTTGCGTGTACCGATTGAAGTCTTTTGAAATGAATTGCAGAATAAATGCTTTCTCGGCAGGAGGAAAAAACTCAAGCCAAGAATCCTCTTTTTTCTATAGCAGAACTAAACTGAAGTTTCTTCAGAATGCCCATTCGAACCAAAGCAGACGTATACGGAAGAGTCATAACATAAAACAAAACAAAACTGTTTTTTTTGTCCACAAAAATTGTTTTTTATGTGTCTGTAAATGTAAAACCACTCAACTTAATTCAGTAACAAAACAAGCAAGAAATCGAAATAATGGATTCATCTCATATATCAAAGTATTTCGAAATAAAAACTTTCGCTTTTTATTTTCAATATTTTGAGTTGATACGTTAGATACAGATAGATCATATCTTGTCAATTTTTCTACTTTCCTTTTGTCAATCGGTCCCTCCCCTTTTATCCTTTCTTTTGTGCTCCTTAAGAACTAAACAAGTAGATTTCTTTCTTATAACATAATGATAAACGTAATGATAACTTTTCTGTCTTTATTTGTCACTCATTTTTGATCATCATAATATTTTTCATAATTTTTTTTTTTTCAATTATTCCTGGACTCTAGACTATATATAGTCTAGATAACCCGCGAAAATTTTTCGACATATTTGATTGATATCTTGATATAGACAGGGAGCTCCTTCGTCTCAAAATCTGAATAGAATAATCTTTATTATTTGAAGCGGTTCTTTCGGGCAGTTATCGAAAGAGGGCAATTGCTTCGAATTTGATCAATTGAGATATCTGGAAACAATATAACAATATAATATAACAATAATATATAACAATAATATATATATATATATTTCATTCGAACATTCGAATTCAAAGTGGATTCTTATTTTCTATTTCTGTATTCTTTTTAGATTCAAGGACTAAGCACTGAATCAAAAAAAAAAACAGAGAATAGATTCATGGGCCCCTACCTTATAATATAATGAAAGTCATGCTTGATAGAAAGATTAGATCACATAAAGTCAACGAATGAGGTGGGTTCATTAACAATTCACAGATGAAAAAATGGCAAAAAAGAAAGCATTCACTCCCCTTCTATATCTTGCATCTATAGTATTTTTGCCCTGGTGGATCTCTCTCTCATTTAATAAAAGTCTGAAATCTTGGATTACTAATGGGTGGAATACTAGGCAATCCGAAACTTTTTTGAATGATATTCAAGAAAAGAGTATTCTAGAACAATTCATAGAAGTAGAGGAACTCTTCCTGTTGGACGAAATGATAAAAGAATACCCGGAAACACATCTACAAAAACTTCGTATAGGAATCCACAAAGAAACGATCCAATTGATCAAGATGCACAATGAGGATCGTATCCATACGATTTTGCACTTCTCGACAAATCTAATCTGTTTCGTTATTCTAAGTGGTTATTCTATTTTTGGGAATGAAGAACTTGTTATTCTTAACTCTTGGGTTCAAGAATTCCTATATAATTTAAGCGACACAATAAAAGCTTTTTCTATTCTTTTATTAACTGATTTATGTATCGGATTCCATTCGCCCCACGGTTGGGAACTAATGATTGGCTATATCTACAAAGATTTTGGATTTGCTCATAATGATCAAATTATATCTGGTCTTGTTTCTACCTTTCCAGTCATTCTAGATACAATTTTTAAATATTGGATCTTTCGTTATTTAAATCGTGTATCTCCGTCACTTGTAGTTATTTATCATTCAATGAATGACTGAAAAATGATTCACGGATTCAATTATAATCTTTCTTACTTTGTATATAAGCAAAGCATGCAAAGTCGTACTTACTTTACTCTTTCTACCCATCAGGGGAATCCAATTCCTCCTCTATTTCAGTAAAATTTTTTTCAGTAAAAGTAAATAGCAGAATCGTGGATAGGGAACTATACTAGTGACCTACCTAATTTTATTGTAGAAATTTTCGGGATCAATGATTGGACCATGCAAACTAGAAATACTTTCTCTTGGATAAAGGAGGAGATTACTCGATCCATTTCCGTATCGCTCATGATCTATATAATAACCGGGGCATCCATTTCAAATGCATATCCCATTTTTGCGCAGCAGGGGTATGAAAATCCACGAGAAGCAACTGGGCGTATTGTATGTGCCAATTGCCATTTAGCTAATAAACCCGTGGATATTGAGGTTCCACAAGCGGTACTTCCTGATACTGTATTTGAAGCGGTTGTTAGAATTCCTTATGATATGCAACTGAAACAAGTTCTTGCTAATGGTAAGAAAGGGGCTTTGAATGTGGGTGCTGTTCTTATTTTACCGGAGGGGTTTGAGTTAGCCCCACCTGATCGTATTTCGCCCGAGATGAAAGAAAAGATAGGCAATCTGTCTTTTCAGAACTACCGCCCCACTAAGAAAAATATTCTTGTGATAGGTCCTGTTCCTGGTCAAAAATATAGTGAAATCATCTTTCCTATTCTTTCCCCAGACCCTGCTAGTAATAAGGATGTTCATTTCTTAAAATATCCCATATACGTAGGCGGAAACAGGGGAAGGGGTCAGATTTATCCCGACGGGAACAAAAGTAACAATACAGTTTATAATGCTACGGCAACAGGTATAGTAAGCAAAATCATACGAAAAGGAAAAGGGGGGTACGAAATAACCATAACGGATGCATTGGATGGACATCAAGTGGTTGATATTATCCCCCCAGGACCAGAACTTCTTGTTTCAGAGGGTGAATCTATCAAACTCGATCAACCATTAACAAGTAATCCTAATGTGGGTGGATTTGGTCAGGGGGATGCAGAAATAGTACTTCAAGATCCACTACGTGTCCAAGGCCTTTTGTTCTTCTTGGCATCTATTGTTTTTGCACAAATCTTTTTGGTTCTTAAAAAGAAACAGTTTGAGAAGGTTCAAGTGTCCGAAATGAATTTCTAGATCCGTGGATTTATCAACATCAAATTTGTAAAAAAGAACAAATTCTTCCTGGCAATTAGGTTAGGTATGATGAAAAAAAGTATGAAAAGTCTTTTGCTTGTTTATATTCTTTCTCTAGGAATTATTTTTACCGCATTCAAAATATGTATATTGTGAAGAAGACTATTTGTCTTTACCCCTTATTTTCTTTTTTCAATCTAAATTTGAGGGGTATAATTATATCCTATTGTCAGATTGAAATGTCACAGAATGGGTTTTGTTTTCTAAATTCAATTTGATTAGATACTAAACATAAGATAAGTAAGCGGAGAATAGAAAGGAAGGATAAATGAGGGGAACAAATAATTACAGGGAGTATTCTTCGTCTTCCTAGCCTTCGGCACAAGAAAGGGATGTGTAAAATTCCTTTTCTTGTGTCGAAATAATAACAATTCTGGATCCCATTCGTCAAAGATTTCTATTCTTAGTTTAGATTTTTCCAGTTATTTTTTTAGATTTACTTATAATAGAATAAGTAATAAGGATAATATAATAAGTATAAAATAAGTATAAATAAGTATAATATAATAAGTAATGGACAACCAAAAAAAAGAGAAGGAATCCTTTTTTTTGATAAAATAGAATCAAGGCGATGAACTTATAAAATAATTTCAAACTTTGATGAAATACTAAAATAAATAGAGTAAGGTTAGACTAGTC